AATTAACTCCGTATCCGTATCTATTAATTCTACTATAAAAGGGAATAGCAAGTGCGAACAATGTTTGGAGGCTTCCAAAAATGCTTCTTTCGGAGTTAAACTTCCGTTTGTCCAGATTTCGACAAAAAGAGATTCTTCGTCTCCCTTCTGCATAACAGAAAAATTCACTTTTTCAATAGGCAATCCTCCAGTAGTTATGCGAAAACTTTCCTTTTCAGCTTTGATTATTGGCCATGAGTCCGCAGTATAATAGCCACCCTTCGTTCCAATTTGGAACTGAATTAACAAACAAGTAGGTTGCGTTAGATTAAAAATATATTGGTCAGGATCTACGATGTTTATAAAAGAACTATGTCTAACGATGTCCCTAGCAGTTACCTTTCCATAACCTGCGGCAAAAAGAATATGCGCCAAATAAGTCCCTTTGGTCTCGGTTTTGAAGACAATTTGTTTGAGATTCATTAAAATTTGGTGAACAGATTCCTCAACTCCCGGTATAGTCGAAAATTCGTGAAGATCCTTTTGCAATAATCCGTTTATTTCTACAAATTTTACGTGTGTGATAGTAGGTCCTTTGACTTCCCCAAGCAAGATTCGTCGTATCATGAAGCCTAGGGTATTTCCTTGCCCTCTTTTCAGTCCCGGGAGAACAAACCGTCCATAGTAATTACGTGGCCCCTGAACTTTCCCTTCAATATACATCCACCGATTCTCTCTTGACCTATTGTTACCGTTGCTGGAATTTTCCATAAAAATGTCGTTTTTTTTTTGATTATGTTAATTTCTAGAATTATTAGTTTCTAGTTTTTTTTAGTCTTATTTTGACTAGAGGATAATTGGTTAAAATGGGTTATACTTTGAAAATAGAAAGTATACCGTTTTTCTAATGTGCTAGAATTTGTAAATTCTACCGTTTTTTTGTTCGTAACTTTCCTTTTTTAGTTAGATTTAGTTAGATAACGATATTATATAGATCGTTTTCCTCATGTGTCAAGTTCTAGAGTTTGTTTGTCGTAACTATACTTTATTATTTTTTTTTATTTGCGTCTTTTTTTAGGAGGCCTACAGCCATTATGGGGCAGAGGGGTTACATCCCGTACGTAATCTAATTTTATGCCACTTTGACAAAAGGCTTTTAATACCGTCTTTCTTGCGCGACCTGGGCCCTTTATCAGGACGTTCGCTTGTCGCATACCTTGAGCCTTTGCTACCCGACTAGCATCTTCGGCTACGATTCGAGCGGCAAAAGCTGTCCCCTTTCGTGGTCCCTTAAATCGACAAGTGCCCGCACAGGACCAATAGATCACCCCACCCTGTTTATCTGTAACGCTGATAATAGTATTGTTAAAAGTTGTTTGGACATGAAAAAATCCCTTTAATATTTTACGTGCACTTTTACGAATACGCCGACGAAACCTGCGCAACAAAATTCTTCTTATACTACTTTTTTCCGTTATAAGTTTTACCTTTTTTTTTGCCATATTTTTTTATCTCAAATAAAAGTCAAAGCACGAGACCTATGGATATATCCATTTCGTGTCAAAATAGATCTTTTTTTATTTGTATTTTTCTTTCAGATCCTTTTGATTTTGCTTTGTTTAGAAAAATTATCCTTGTCTTTGTTTATGTCTCAGGTTAGGGCAAACTACTCGAATTCGTCCCTTTCTACGTACTATTCGACATCTTCCACAAATTCTACGAGCGCAGGGCCTTTTTTTCATATTTTGCGTTCCTAAATTTTGAATATACAGACTTTTTTTTCAATCTTGATTGAGTTATATCCCTATATAAAAAGAAAACTATTTGGAAGTATCTACTAAATTTAATGTAGCAGCAATGCTATTGAAACCCCTGACTTGCTCTTTTTTTTACAAAATCCAAATGGATATAATTTGGATATCAAAAGGATTACCATATGTAACACAAGATTTCTCCGCCGATTCTTTTTAGTCGAGCCTCCCGATCTGTCATTATACCCTGCGAAGTAGAAAGAATTACAATTCCCATCCCGCCTAAAATTCTAGGAATTTGTTGATAGTTAGAATAGATTCGTTGACCAGGTCGGCTAATCTGTTTTAATTTTAGACTAGCTCTATATTGTTTTTTTTTCGTTTTTCTATGTCGCCTATGTCGTAAGGTTAAAACCAAGAATTTTTTGTTACCTTCCTGATGTTTCCTTACATTTTCAATAAAACCTTCTCGTAAAAGGATTTCCAAAATGTTTCTAGTGATCTTTGTCGATACGATTCGAATGATTTCTTTTCCGCTCATCTCAGCATTTCGTATAGAGGTTAGTATATCAGCAATTGTGTCTTTACTCATGATAGACAACCATTTTTGTTGTTTTTAAGATTTGATATAATCAAGATAGGCCCTTCCTTTCTTTTTTTTAATTCATGATTCACTATATTTTTTAGAATATATATATATACCTAAAGCTAATCTACTAATTAATTTGATTAATCGGTTGAATTCAAATACTAAAAAAAAAAATAGTAGAATTGTCTAATATTTTCTATCTCATCTTAGAATGCTTTTCTAACGCTTTATCTTAGAATATTATGTTATAATATGTTATAATATTTCAGGTGCTAATGAAATTATTTTTGTGAAATTTACCTCCCTCAATTCCTCGACAATCGGGCCAAAAACTCTACTTCCCTTTGGATTTCTTTTTTTATCAATGACAACTGCAGCATTATCATCATATCGTATAATGGTGCCGCAGGAGCGTTTGAATTGTTTACGAGTACGTACAATTACAGCTCTGATCACTTCGGATTTTTCTAGAGAGGAATCTTTTGCTGCTTCCTTGATCACAGCAATAATAACGTTGCCGATATGACCGTATCCGCGATTACCAGCCCCTATGATTCGAATACACATTAATTTTCGGGCTCCGCAGTTGTCTGCTACATTCAAATAGGTCTGAGATTGGATCATATCATTTTGTTATTTTAATGCAAAAGGAAAAAAAATATTGCTTGTCCAAAAATAAAAAAAGAAACTTAGAATTTTTTTTTTTTCATTACAAAGTCTCTTTTTTCTTTGGTTTGATAGTCCCATTTTGAAATAATCAATTGAGTTCGCATAGGCATTTTGGATGCTGCTATTGAGATAGCTTTTCTGGCTATTTTTTCTGCTACTCCGCCCATTTCATAAAGTATTTTACCTGGTTTAACGACAGCTATCCAATATTTGGGATCTCCTTTCCCCGACCCCATACGCGTTTCTGTGGTTCTTATCGTAACTGGTTTGTCGGGAAATATACGTACCCATATTTTTCCCCCGCGGCGTATATTTCGTGTCATTGCCCGACGTCCGGCTTCTATTTGTCTAGACGTAATCCAAGCGGGTTCAAGTGACTGAAGAGCATATCTACCGAAACAAATACGATTACCTCGAGAAGACATTCCTTTCATTCTCCCTCTATGTTGTTTACAGAATCGGGTTCTTTTGGGGTTATAGTTGATGATTGGTTCACAATTCCATCTCTATTACAGAACTGGACATGAGAGTTTCTTCTCATCCAGCTCCTTGCGAATGAAATAATTAGAAAAATATACATATAGTTGATGAGTAATAGACTGAATCATTAGATTCTTTGAGATTTCATCGAATCTATTTATTCAAAATTTATATCAATCCAATAACATAAAAAACCTTCGCGGGCGAATATTTCCTCTTTTAATATTGACTTTTTTTGTAGGGTTATCCCCGAACCTCTCAAAATCAAAAATAAATGGATTGTTTCTTGGTTCGTTTCGCCATCCTGCCTATTAAAATCAAAAATTATTAAGATTTTTTTTTCAATAGAATCTTATGTCTTTACAGGTTCCGTCGTTCCCATCGCTTCTCGGTTAATGGTTAGGTCTTAATTCTACAATGAAGCCTCCAATGCGATTTTTTTTCTTGAGCCAATGTTATTAGTTTTTATTGGCTCGAGGCTCTTAATTTTTTGTTTTATGAGTAGGATTTTAACTATCAATAAATAGCTATTGGTGCTTTATTACATTCGCTTTTACGAGATGACTTGTAGACCTTACATATTGATATCATATATCATTAATTTCTTTTTTTTTTTCTTTCTATCACCCTATCATTTATCTGTATGATTTTTTATTTTGCTTTACAATTAATAATCAAAATCAAATGAATTTTTCTTTTATTTATGTAATTATTTTATGTAAAAATGTAAGTAATTCCTACAATGTAAGTAATTATTTTATGTAAAAAAGATTTCAATTCCTACAATGTAAGGGCCAATATATCATATCTTGACTGCTTTTTTGAATCCAGATAATGTTAAGCGATGAGTTTGTTATGAATTCTACTATAATTTCTTCATTCATAGTATGGATCAGTGCATTTTTTTTAGATTTACTTTTAAAAACCAACGGGTCACACACTAAGCATAGCAAGTATATTAAATAATCAATCGAATTTTTGATTTTATTTAACCTTATAGAACTTCTTATAGAACTTATAGAATAAAAAATCGAATTTTTCTTCTTTTGATTGGCCAGAAAAAGAATGAAAGAATTTCTCATTTTTTGTTCTGTCAAAGGGTATAATGTAAAGATTAAGTCAATTAAGGATTGACTATTTATTGACTATTCGTCGTCTACAAATATCCAAATTTTTATGCCTAAAATACCCAAATTTTTATGCCTAAAATACCCAAATTTTTATGCCTAATACCCCATAAATAGTTTGAACCGTATAGGAGCAATAATTTATTTTAGCTCGAACGGTTTGTAAAGGAACTCTACCTGCTCTAATCCATGCGACGCGTGCCTTGTCTTTTCCCCCCAGGCGTCCCGAAATTTGTACTTTAATTCCTTTTGTATGGGCCCGCTTGGCTAATTCAATAGCCTTTTTCATTGCTTTGGGAAATGCAACTCGATTCTTTAATTGTTCCGCTATAAATTTTGCAAGAATAATAGGATCCTTGTAAGGCTTTCGAATTCTTCTAATTTTAATGTTCAGTTTTCGATAACTTAAACTTATAGGATTCATTTCTTTTTGTACAATCATCCATAATTCTTCGATTCCATTCGTCTCCAATTCTTTGATTACTTTCTTTTGTAATTCGGCTATTTTTTTAGATTGCCTTTTCTCTAATTTTAGGAATCCCATAACTATTATAACCTGAATAAGATCAATTCCTTTTTGAATCTCTATACGTGAAATCCCTTCAATACCAGAAGGAAATTTGATATTTTTTTGTACATAATTTTGGATACAGTTTCTTATTCTTTTATCTTCTTGTAGACCCTGAGAATAATTTTTTGGTTGTTCAAACCAAAGAGAATGATGATTTTGAGTTGTACCAACTCGGAAACCGAGTGGATTTATTTTTTGTGCCATAATCCCCCTTTACTATAATATATATCATGAAATGTCATATTTGTGGACTTTTTTTGACTTATTCTTTTAAGCATATCTTATATTCTTCTTATAAACATATAGATTTCAATACAATATTTATATGACAAGTTAGTCTTTTTATCGTATAACTTCTTCTTCCTCTTCTTAATAAATAGCATCCATATTCTCTTTTTTTATTCTCTTTCTTCTACTATTCATTTTTCATTTGAATTTCAAAAATGAATCTCTAAAAAAAGTAAAAAAAGGATTCTTTTTCCAATTCCTATTAAAAGGAATTAGCTAATCAAATCAACGACGAGATTTTTTATCTTTTTTTGCGAGATTTTTGATCTTTTTTTGGATGCCCACTGAAATAAAGAGTAGGTGCAAATTCTCCCAATTTATGACCCACCATATAATCTGTTATATAAATCGGTATTTTTTCTTTTCCATTATGGATAGCGATAGTATGGCCAATCATTGGAGGTATGATGGTGGATGCCCGGGACCACGTTACTATTATTTTTTTTTCTGCCTTTGTGTTAAGTTTCATTATTTTTCTTAATAAATGATTTGCTACAAAAGGATTTTTTTTTAGCGAACGTATCACAGTGAATTTCTCCTATTTTTTTTTTTTTTTTTTAGAAGAAAAAAATTCGATTTTCTCTCCTATTTACTACGGCGACGAAGAATCAAATTATCACTATATTTCTTCCTTTTTCTACTTCTTCTTCCAAGTGCCGGATAACCCCAAGGGGTTGCGGGTTTTTTTCTACCAATTGGGGCCCTCCCCTCACCACCCCCATGGGGATGGTCTACAGGGTTCATAACTACTCCTCTTACTACGGGACGTTTACCTAGCCAACATTTCGATCCGGCTCTACTCAAACTTTTGAGTTTCACCCCGGTCTTCCCTACTTGTCCGACTGTTGCTGAGCAGTTTTGGGATATTAAACGAACCTCCCCAGAAGGTAGTTTTAATGTGGCCGATTTACCCTGTTTTGCAATAAGTTTCGCTACAGCACCCGCAGCTCTAGCTAATTGTCCACCCTTTCCAAGTGTGATTTCTATGTTATGTATGGCCGTGCCTAAGGGCACATGGGTTGAAGTAGATTCTTCTTTTTGATCAATCAAAACCTCTTCCCAAACTGTACAAGCTTCTTCCAAAGCATACGGCTTTCTGGGTGTAGATGATGATATCTATACAGGTGGATCTTCTATATCGTAAAATCTCATCAAATGAAGTAAAGTACTACATGAGTGGATATATAGGAATCAAAATCTGCCGAATCACTCATGTTATGCTCTTCTACATCCTAGGTCTTCCCGTTCCTTCATCTGGCTTATGTTCTTCATGTAGCATTCAGACTGAATGACTCTATGAAATTACGTCGATACTTCCACATATTGGGGGTAACGTAGGAGACATCTCTATTTTTCCCCCGGGGAATCCTTCGAATTCCCACTGCTTAGCTTTCAATTCGCCTCTGACCATCAAATGAAATGTGAATACCCCGTCCTCCTCTCTTTGAAACAAGGGAGGGGCGCTTCTGGTTCTGTCGGTGCTTGAAACAATTTTGTTTTCTCCATATTACTAGATCTCTAGAGTCAATAATTTGATATTTGATATGAGGAACTACTGAACTCAATCACTTGCTGCCGTTACTCTTCAGTTTTCTGTTGAGGTCTATCCTGTAGAGGTACTCAATTTGGATCAGTGATCGATTTCTAGGTTTCGTCGTAAACCTAATTGGTTACTTCCAATTACGTAAATCCATAGTTCAAACCGCACTCAAAGGTAGGGCATTTCCCATTTTTATAGGAACTCTTGTACCAGAAATAATGGTATCTCCAATTCGAGTCCCTCTGGGATGTAAAATATATCTCTTCTCACCATCCCTATAGTGTATGAGACAAATGGATGCATTTCGATTAGGGTCGTATTCTATGGTTAGGATTCTACCATATATGTCTTTTTCATTCCGTCGAAAATCGATTTGACGGTATAGACGCTTATGACCTCCCCCTCTATGCCTTGCGGTAATGATTCCTCTGGCATTACGGCCTTTACCACAACGATGCTGTCCATAGGTCAAATTCTTTCGTGTATTTCGCGTATTGGATTTCACT